AAGATCAATATGGATAACGAACAGGCTTTTTCAGCCAAATAGGAAAGCCCTTCCACTCACTCAATGGCCTATACCGATAAAACGTCATATTTTATGCTTGAAATTTTCTTCTAAGCGGTGGGTCGGGCACATAGCAACAAGGGAGATTTTTGACTCCTCTACCTGTGTTACTGTATGGGAAGGGGAGCTAGGGAGCTTGTCAAGTATGGGATCCTCTCTTTCCTGATATGAAATGAAGTTCCCTTAAGGTCGATCTGCTTCGCACCCTAAAATAAAAGCAGTAAAATAGTGATTAGTGATTTTGGACATTTATCAAGTGAAACGACCGATCCTGAGGGCATCAGGTCTAGTTAGTGAACCGGCCTCGGAGGGGGAGGGGCCCAATCCAGGTATGTGAGCGAGTCCGGTACGGGAGTTCCTCTGGCGTGTTCGTTCATAAAATAGCGCAGGTAAGGGGAGCTCATCCCAAAAGCCAGAGTTCGAGATTGAGGAAGCGGAAGGTGAACTTGCCGCTTTTGAGATCGTGCACTCGCGCTTTCAGCTCTGTTTCATACGCTAATGTGTTCTTGTTCCGTTAGTGGGACCGGACTGAATCCCTTAAGAATTAGTATCAAAGTAGGCAATCCACCTAAAAGCCGGACCCCAACTGAAAAACGTTAGGCCTTTCGGCGCTAAAGCTTCGTATTCGAAATCCTATTTTATTAAATAAGGTCCAGGGATCTCCAAGTTCTGTAGCTTCCGAAGGGTCCAGTGACCCACCAACAAGAAAGAGTGAAAGTCATGAATTAAGAGTTTTGTATAGAATATAGGCATCTAGAAAGAGGCTTATTGCACCATATAAAAGAGGTAAAACGGGTTAGAGCTCGCAAGGATTACAGAAAAGGACCGACGCACGAACCACAATTTTATATATATAGTTGTATTGTAGTAAAAAGGGGTGCTGGCTCGCACTACCGCACAACCGCACTGCCCCGTTTCTTGGCTGGTCCGTTGCTTGCTGGGTTCGAGTCCCGCTTGCCCTTAATTGAAAGTAGTTTGGCTTTCATACCTTTCTTACCTGCCTCGGCCCCACCCCTTAAGAGGGGGGCTCAGATCCACTCCGTTTTTGAGTTTAGGCGATTGATTCATTTAGGAACTCATGACAGCTCGGGTAGCTATACTTTCTCTTACCCTTGGGGCTAGCGCTCCCTCATTGCATATCCATTTCATATCTTGGCTGCTCTTTATTGTGCTCATGATCTGCATCTCGGGCTCGATCTGATCTATACCTTTAATCCCGATTCTCTCTCCCATTTCCATAAATTTCGTAGTGCGCCTTAGCACCTTTCTCACTCTATCATTTCATCGATTAGCCTGTGTTACGCGCCTCAGTTACAATCCTAATTGCCCGATTGAGGATTCCATTGCGCCAAGAGAGGCTACATCGACGCTCATTCTCCTCTCATTTCTCCCCCGATTTGAGTTCCATTCAGCCGAGTAAGCCGCCTACTTCTGCTGACTCATAAGCTACTAGCCCGAAAGCCTTACCAACTACGTCTACGTTACTTACTAGCTAGCCTAACAAGAGAAGTACGGCCTCTAAAAACATGCAATAATCGGCTTTTTAGTAGCATCTGTCCTTCCCGGCCTGCTGTCGTCAACGGTCCGCTTCCTTGAATGAGAGTTGGTCTTCCCGATCCACGAATACTGTCCGTTGTCCTTTACTTGTTTAGTGGCATCTGTCTGAGGGTATCTGGAATTGTCTGTTTCGGTATTAACTCTTGTAAACGGTCGCAAACGCTCATCTGTCCACGAATACGGTTCCCTTCTTTTATTCAAGATAGCTTTTATTCAATTAGGGCGAATACCTTGTAACCGAATTTTTTTCTTGAAAGATATGCTACTTCCCGGTCGAGCTGTCTTGTAACGGTCTCTAGGGTCTTCGGTCGAATTTGTCTTCTTTCCTGTAGTAGTTCATCTGATGAGTTCATTGCGCAATTTGAGTTTAAGCATCGGGCTTCTGAAAGCTATCTTCTGTAGGGATCTCCGATCGCCTTGTATAACTATCGATCAATGGCTTTCGCGCAAGTTGCTTAATCCGTTGCTTTGTTGCCTTACAACTATTATTATAAAATTATAAAAGCAAGCAACCTTTCGCCTTTATTGATATGATATAAAACAAGCTTACTTACTAATAAAGCGGCAACAAGCACCCTTAACGTTTAGGCACGGAAGCGGAAGCCTGAAATAGAGATTTTTTCTTCCCCCCTTTGACCTTAACCGATTTTTTGTTTCTACTAAGCTTCTCATAGGAGGACTCTTTTATTTAGAGCTACTGGAAAAAGGTACGTAAGTACGTCCCTATTCAACCTCTTGGGAAACTGCATTCGGAATTAGCGGGGTAGGGACAGTTTCACTCAGCTGAGACCAAGAGCTTCTTCTCTTTCATATGCTACATCGGCCACATCCTTTGAAGAATCCGAAGATGAATCTGGTAACCTTGCATCCGAAGTAGCGATTCCCTTCCCATAACTTGATCATTGCCAACATATTCAGATTTCTGAGTCATAGAACGAGCATCACCAGTCATATGATTAGTCGCACCAGTGTCCGGATACCAGTTGGGATCATAGGAGTGAGTAATCCGCATGCCAGCGAAACTGTTGGAGAGATCATCGTCAACAGTTGGGGACCCGTAACGAAAACGACAAGAGACAGCAGAATGGCCAAACTTTTCCCAAATTTGGCTTGGCATTGAACACGTCGTCCATCAAAGTCGGATGACGGGGTAGGGCCTAGAAGTCCTGAATTCGAGAAGAAAGATCCTCGTCCAAAGTCACCACGAATAGCACGACCACCACGGAAGGAGTCCCCGCGACCCCTAACACGACCACGGGTAGTTACAAAGGCAGTAGGGTGGGAAGAATTGGAAGAAGGAATTATTGTTGTGAGTTGTGACTCAAAGGAAAGCAATCGAGCACGAAGATCGGGAAAAGAAGGTAAGGGAGGGATATTAAAGATAGCAGTGACTAGCATAGCATAATCTGGACCAAGACCACGAAGAACGGAGGTAACAAGGTCAACATTTGAGACTGGTTCGTTGAAAGTTTATAACCAAAGCCAAAGGACGCCGACAAGAAAGATGGCAGGCAGCCATTAAAAAGAAGGCCAGTATACTGAAAGACAGACTGAAGTAAGGAAGGCGGCAAGCCAGAGGGTGGAGGAAAGCTAAAAAAATAGAATGAATGCACAGATGCAATGCCATACTCCTTATTAAAGGTAGGTATAGTTGAGGGGTTGTTGAATAAAGCCTCGATTAAGTATCTTACAGAGAGTCGTCTTTTCCATACTATGTTCCGAGTTTACCCAACTATGACTTAACGAGAGTGTATCCAGCCTTGTCTTCGGGTATGCTTCATCTCATATATATGCCCGCTTCGTAATTGAATGTCAGCCTTTCATTGGGTGTCCGATGAGACCAGAGTAGAACCTAACCGTTGAGCCCGAGAGGTGTGTATGTACCCCACTGGGTAGAACAAAGGGTCGTAGTTAAGCATACAAAGAAAAGGGATATAAGCCTTCGAGCAGGTAGAGGGTAAACCCGGCTAGCACGCTAACTATAACATTCAACCACCAAGGTCCAGAAAAAAAGAGAGGGTCGAAGGCTCTATCTCAGAAGGGTGGCGAAGGAAAGAGCCATATACTATCTCAGCAAGAAGTTCACTGATTATGAGACAAGGTATACGGTTCTAGAAAAGACCTGTTGTGCTCTTACATGGGCCTCGCAACGCCTACGCCACTAAATGTTGAACTATACGACCATGCTGATTGCAAGGATGGACCCGCTGAAGTATCTCTTTGAAAAGCCAGCCCTCACGGGCCGTACAGCAAGGTGGCAGATGTTACTCTCAGAGTTCGATATTGTGTACGTCCCCCAGAAGCCCTAAATGAGTAAGGCAAGGGGCAGGCAATAGCAGACCACCTGCGGATCATCCCATCCCGTGCCTGACTATGAGCTTTATTTTATTAGTAAGGGGACGAATTTCCCGGACGAAGCTATTCTATTTGCGCTAGGCGAAGAAGAAGACGAAACTCCTCATGATTGGCAAATGTTCTTTGACGGTGCAGTAAATCAGAACGGAAATGGAGTTGGAGCAGCCCCTTTCTACATGCTATCTTAAAGCTCGCCAAAAGGCTTTCTAAAGTCAAGTTGAGGTTCTTTTGCACAAACAATATCGCAGAATATTCTGCGTGTATCACAGGCGCTTCTTTGAAGCGCCCTCGACTTGAGAATCAAGGAGATTTATGTATATGGAGATTCGTCACTTATCATCTTTCAGACAACTGGTGATTGGAAAACAAAAAATCAGAAGCTCATTCCCTACCATCAGTATCTGGAAGATATCAGCCTAAAGTTCAGACGGATTACCTTAAATTATCTGTCGAGGACGAAGAATCAGTTTGCTGACGCATTGGCCACACTAGCTTCCATGATCAGTAGAAGGTATTGATATCCGGCCAATAGAGTCGACGAATCGGATTGAAATCAGTGTGAAGAAGAGTCATGCGAGGACTAATCAAGCACAGCTAAATAGTAGTCATGTCCACAAGGAAAGGAAAAAAGATCGTCTCCGTAGGAACTAAGTAGGAAGTTGGGCCGGAACTAGAGGACTCTGTGAGACCCCATTTCCTGTCTACCTCTCTGAATCCTTAGTTTTCGGAGCAGTAGAGACTCACACTTTAGCCGCTTCAGATGAAGGAGGGCTTACAGAAGTCCCAGCACCAGAAAGTGACAACAATAGGCAAATCAACATAAATGCAAGAAAAAGAGGAAACTGTACATCAAGCCCTGTATAGCGGGACAGAGAAAAGAAATGGTACCCCTCCGCTCCTTACTATTAATAAAATGATCAGACGTACCTGGTTGCGATCAGATGTAGGAGAAAAGTTCGTTTAGGAGCCACCGCATACGTTTACTCTTGAATTGATTCGTGAGATTTGCGATCGCTCTTTCCCCTCGC